GATTCAAGAAGCGGCTTATGATTATTCATAATAATGAAAATTTACCGTACAAATGTTCCACTTTCTAACTAGAACTAATATACTCTAACTCAGTATAATGATAACGTATTATCCGGTTAGTTCCTTTTGTATTCCAAATAAAAACAAAATATCTCTATTTTCTGAATACTATGATATGACTGGACTTTTATAAAAAAATTTATGAAAAAAAGAAAAGCCCCTTATCGGATTTGAACCGATGACTTACGCCTTACCATGGCGTTACTCTACCACTGAGTTAAAAGGGCTTATTTGATTTAATTCCTGAATGAGTCACTATGTAGATAAAATCTCTATATGCGCATAACATATATTATTATTAATTATATATATTTTTTATATATTTTATTATTTTATATATATATATATAATATAAATATATGCGGTAGACTCATAGTAGCTAGTGATTTATTTTTGAATAATCAAATGGATTTGCCTAGCAAGTCTAGGGTAAAATGAATTGTTTCAAGACCAGCCCTAATTTCTTTTATTGAGATGATCCCTATCAAAACAAAATTTACTTGATTGATATATAACATACATGTACACTTACCAATTCGACATAAAACAACTTTCAAGATATTTCATCAAAGCGTGTGATGAAGAGATTCTACTTGTCCCCTTGAACTAAAGTCTTAGATAAAATTTTCGATAACTTCTTGATCCCGTTTACTAGATTTATTTTAGTAGATTTATATAGAGAATGTCGATTCTAATGAACGATTCATGAATATGAATTACGAATCAAAAAATTCTATACAATTCTGAAAAACGGAAAGACCCCTCGGATCTAATCATATCATTCCATTATATTGACAATTTCAAAAAACTTATCATACTATTATGATAGTATGAGGGCGGTTGAGCAAGTTGGCCCCCATCGTCTAGTGGTTTAGGACATCTCTCTTTCAAGGAGGCAGCGGGGATTCGAATTCCCCTGGGGGTAGGGTACTACGAAAGGAAGTTGATCATGGATTACCAATAAGCCTAAAATGGATTCTTCCTGGGTCGATGCCCGAGCGGTTAATGGGGACGGACTGTAAATTCGTTGGCAATATGTCTACGCTGGTTCAAATCCAGCTCGGCCCAATAATTCGCCAATCTACCATAAGATGGTATAACCCCCCTTGTCCTTCAGAAATAATAAATACCCTGTACGAAGATAAAAAAGAATCCAATTTTCTGCGAGATCCCTTATTTCCCTGGGATTGTAGTTCAATCGGTTAGAGCACCGCCCTGTCAAGGCGGAAGCTGCGGGTTCGAGCCCCGCCAGTCCCGACGGATCCAATATCCAATAAATACATCAATTCATTTTTCCCTTTCTATGAACTAGTAAAGGGTGTCGGGGGACATACTTTCATTGAGTCTTTATTCATTTTTTCTTTCCTATTTTTTCCATTTCGCTTTTATTGTTTGTTTAGATTTGTAACTATGTAATGAATCGAAGTGGAAAGGCAATCTGATGATCCTTTATCAGATGATTGTCCAAGGAAGATGCAAGGTGGGGTATAGAAAAAAACAAGGAAACAGATGATAACTCAAGGAATTTTGGATTGATTGGGTCAGGAATCCAAATATGGATTCGGTATGGATAAAAGAACTTCCTATGTTATACTATTCAAGTCTCGACGACGGGTTGATTTGATAGATCAGATATTGTTATTCATGATATTGATCCGATTCAAGATCATCGAGAGGTAATTCATTCATTGAATTTACAGACGAAAGATTGATCATCTCTAGGGGATTAAATCCCGAGTTATTGCGAAGTAAAAAAATCAATGAGATTATGGAAGTCAATATTCTTGCATTTATTGCTACTGCACTATTCATTCTAGTTCCTACCGCTTTTCTACTTATCATTTACGTAAAAACAGTTAGTCAAAATAATTAATTCAATTGTCAATTGAATGACACTTTCGTTTTGAGTTCTTATCAAAAATTGACGAAGTCAAAAGAAAAGGATTCCAATTTCACGTCTTAACTTAAATGAAATGAGCGGACTATAATCGGCAATATTCTAAGAGATAGATAGTATGGTAGAAAGAAAGATTCATCTATCTCTTTCTACCATACCATCTATCTCTTAGTCTATAAACTTAGTCTATCAAGTTGTAATCTAGAATAAAGATAAATGTCTATAGATCAATCTACAATATTCTCTTCATACTTCATATATGTGTATCTTAATTCCATATATTGTATGTAATTGACATAACACCCAATTTGCTACATCTATTTGTTCCGATCAATCGGAAATAATTCTTATCTTAGGATTCTAATTCCTTTCCTTTTACTAATAAGGAAGAGGAAACCTCACCGATTTTGAACGCCCGAACCGTGATATGAAATAAGTCGATAAAGCATAAATTGCCCTTCTCAAATTAGAAACCAAACTGCCCAATATGTGCCTCGCTCGAGGCAAGATCTTATTATTGCATAGTCTCTCGTTAGACAACCACTATCTCTATATAATTTCTCACAGAAAGTGCGTATACACTTAACAAAACGACTTTTTCTTTGACCAGTAAAGAGGGAAAGAAATAAAAAAAGTCCGGTCTTCCTCAGTATGCATCTATAAAGATCGTAAGAGCCCATTCCCCTTAATTGAAATAGAAAATTTCGGAAGAATTTTAGGTCTGAATCCCTTTCTTTTCGAAATACAAACACGGGAATCGCTGAAATATCTCTTTGATTGAAAGAGTATGATTCATATCATAGATTATTCCATTGGAGTCCAATGGGATTCGAAATTCATTTTTATTTTAAATAGTTCAAAATGCGTTGCAGAACAATTTATAAAACAATTGATACGGTTTGATTCCTGAACTCAATTAGTAGTACTTCTAGAGCCCACTTCTTCCCCACACTACGAGTGAAAGGGAAAATGTAAAGACTACCATTAAAGCAGCCCAAGCGAGACTTACTATATCCATGTGAATTATGTCCCCTATCTCTATAAATACAAAGGAATTATTTATTTATTCCTCACTAATAATAGTGGAATCAATGGCGCAGAGTCAAAAAGGGATTCAGACCGAACATTATTGAGAAACCAATCCAATAAATCGATTATGATTTCGAATCGGGAAAGATTAAACACAAGCAAAATACGTAGTAACATCCCAAGAGAATGGGAACATGTAGGAATAGGAATACTAAGGCCTATTCTTTTTTTTGTTTTGTTGACTTTCTAAGTAAAAACAGAAGGGTAGAAATTACTAAAAAAGAGAAATCACTATCTATTACAGACCTCTATTTCCCCATTTGATCGAATCCGTACCTCCTTTCCCGATTATCGCTGTGAAACAAAGGGCTTGACTGGGGGTTGCCGAAAAACAATTCTTTCCTTTTGCCCCTTTTAAAAAGTCAATTATTCATCCAATCAATAGTAGATTGGATACCCGAGCACTCAGAGATTCTCGCGAGTCCGTCGTATATAAAGCAACTTCCACCCCTTTCTAAAATTATTAACTATTAATTTAATTGAATTTCCTATCAGGCTCTACAATCTGATTCAAGATCCAGTCATTAGACACTCCCTTTGTTATAGAAGGGAATCGTGAAGTCTTGATAGCCCCTCTACTAGTAGATTAGAATATTTCCTTGAATCCTAGATGCGAACGAGGCTTCACAATCTTTTCTTTTAGAAAACCTTCAGACCCCATGCTTAGAATCAAACAAAGTATCAACAGTCTGTTTCCTATGCTTCTACCGGGGAAGAATTCTGCGAGTTATATCAGCAGAACAGAAGAGAAGAAGAGCTTTCGAGTTTTTTGTTGATCAGGCGACACCCGGATTTGAACTGGGGAAAAAGGATTTGCAGTCCCCCGCCTTACCACTCGGCCATGCCGCCAAAATGATACAAAATAGATGAAAATTTTCCCGGATTACTGAATTTTTTTATTGTACTTGCATTTTGACTCCTGTTTTCCTTAATCCTTTTCCTAAAAGAAACACCCCTTAATTGGATTTGGATTGGATCCCTTCGATTGATTGTATAGTATCTGAAATGTTTGATTTCTCAATAGAAAAGCGAGAGAATGCTTTTAGCATTGTGTATTTTCAGCCGACCAATTTGAACCATTAACTATTGACTGCTTACTTCGAATTCATGAACGATTCTGGGATTTGAATCTCAAATTATGTTTTCCTAATGCCATAAGAAAATACAAATTGAGACAGAACTAATCAGTATTGATTTTTTCAATCAAAAAATCCTTCTCAATTTCAATTATAACAAAACATATGAGTATATGTAAACCCCAGAACATAAATTGTTACGCAGATCTCTATTATTTAGATATGTTGTCGATAGGGAATTATCATAAAATTATCTTACTTCACTTCCATTTTGCATTGAATAGAAATTCTTTTTTGATAGAGCACGACCCGGGCTGTCGCGAATAGAACCGGCACTAAAAGAGAAGTCGGGTATTATGGCTGTTTGCATACGTGTTTAATAAATGCAACCCTTCTTATACACTTCAAATCGTATTCTACTCAAAAATAAGTAAAATACAAATATCTCTCTTCTCTGCAAATCGTTTTTTGAACAACGAAATCCCTAACATAAAGGCAGTTAAGTGTTCAAAAGATTCTATCTGATTTTTTTGTCTTTATCTACCAAAACCTAATCCTTTTATTTTTCTCAAATTCGAATATGTAATATCATAATAATGGTATAATTTGAATCATTTTCTTTTTGTTTTGCTATTCTATACAAAACCCTATGACCTTAATAAGTCTAAGTGACAAAATTCTGTTTCTAGGATTGTTTTATCAATTCCTTTTCATTTTGATCTGTTGCAACTTCCAATTTAAGTAGAAAATTCTCTTTATTCCTTAGTTCATACATTTCATTCCAAATATGGAGTTGGGTAAAATTTCATGTGATTCAGTAAACAGAATAGAAATTCCATCACTGCTAGATCGTCGATCTAATTCGATGAAGAATGTAC